AGAAAAAAACCCGCAACCCCTTGGGGTTATCCTGCGCTTGGAAGAAGAAGTAGAAAAAGGAATAAATATAGTGATAGTTTGATTCTTCGTCGCCGTAGTAAATAGGAGAATATTGAAAATAGAATATGTTTCCTCATCTTTACAAAAAAAAAGGAGTAATTAGCTGTGACACGTTCACTAAAAAAAAATCCTTTTGTAGCTAATCATTTATTGATAAAAATTGCGAAGCTCAACACGAGGGCAGAAAAAGATACAATCGTAACTTGGTCCCGGGCATCTACCATTATACCCACAATGATCGGCCATACAATTGCTATTCATAATGGAAAGGAACATTTGCCTATTTATATAACAGATCGTATGGTAGGTCACAAATTGGGAGAATTTGCACCTACTCTGAATTTCCGGGGGCATGCGAGAAACGATAATAAATCTCGTCGTTAATATATTAATTAATAAAGTGGATATGGGTGCTCATCGTTTATTGGTGGGAGGTGAACCTTATGATAAAGAGTGACCCAGATGTAGAAGTATACGCTTTAGGTCAACATATACGTATGTCTGCTCATAAAGCGCGAAGAGTAATTGATCAGATTCGTGGGCGTCCCTACGAGGAAACACTTATGATACTAGAACTCATGCCTTATCGAGCGTGTTATCCCATTTTAAAATTAGTTTATTCTGCAGCAGCAAATGCTAGTCACAATATGGGATTCAACGAAACGGCTTTAATCATTAGTCAAGCCGAAGTTAATGAAGGTACTAGCATGAAAAAGTTAAAACCCCGAGCCCGAGGACGTAGTTATCCGATAAAAAGACCCACCTGTCATATAACTATTGTATTGAAAGATACATCTAAAGAGAAAAACTATTTCATATGGTTAAGAAAATATGGATGGGTATATAAAGATAAGTATAAAGATGTCAGAGAGAGGTATCTATATATGATGGATCATATGCTATATCGTAACAGAATGACGTGGGCTAATAGAGAAATGATATGGCCTTATAGAGATAGCGAGGTGCTATGGGACAAAAAATAAATCCACTCGGTTTCCGACTTGGTACAACCCAAAGTCATCATTCTGTTTGGTTTGCACAACCAAAAAGTTATTCCGAGGGTCTCCAGGAAGATCAAAAAATACAGGATTGTATCAAGAATTATGTACAAAAAAATAGGAAAATATCCTCGGGTGCCGAGGGAATTGCACGCATAAAGATTAAAAAAAGAATCGATCTGATCCAGGTCATAATATATATGGGATTCCCAAAATTGTTCATAGAGGGCAGCCCGCGAGGAATTGAAGAATTACAGAGCAATGCACAAAAAGAATTTAATTCTGTGAACCAAAAACTTAACATTGCTATCACAAGAGTTGAAAAACCGTATGGACAACCTAATATTCTTGCAGAATTTATAGCCGAACAATTAAAGAATAGAGTTTCGTTTCGAAAGGCAATGAAAAAAGCTATTGAATTAACTGAAAAAGCAGATACAAAGGGAATTCAAGTACAAATTGCAGGGCGTATCGACGGAAAGGAAATAGCACGTGTCGAATGGATCAGAGAAGGTAGGGTTCCCCTACAAACCATTCGAGCCAAAATTGATTATTGTTCCTATACAGTTCGAACTATCTATGGGGCATTAGGAATCAAAATTTGGATATTTGCAGACGAGGAATAATGGGCCTTTCGTTGTCTTTCTGTTCCATCCATCCGGCAATTGAATAAAAAATCACAAACTCGTTCATTTTTTTCCGTTCAATCAAAAAAATGAGAATTTTTTCGAATTCTTAATTCTATAGGGTTGAATAACAATTCGATTGACTCCATCTCCATATAATTGCTATGCTTAGTGTGTGACTCGTTGGTTTTTTATTTAGAGTTAGGTTAGGATTAAAAAACAAAGGGCCATCCCCTAGTATGAACTAATAACTATATAACTAATAACCAGCTCATTGCTTCGTATTATCTGGATCCAAGGAACCAGTCGCTATATGATGTATTGATCATATTGTTGTAGCAACTGAAGCATTTTTTTTTACATAAAAGAAAAATCAATCTATAAGGTTGTGAAGCAAAAACAAAGGGATATGGATAAATGGAGGGGTGAGAGAAAGAAAGAAAAAGAATAGTAATGATATATGATTCCAATATGTATGGTCTATGAACTATCTTATAAAAGGCAATGTAATAAAGCATTAATGTATTCGTCCATAATTAATAATTAGATTCGATGAATATGAATACAATTTATACGAAAAATAAAAAAGAATAAAGAGCGCCGAGTCAATAAAGACTGAGAAGATTGATTCAGGAACAAATTTTATTAGGAGCTCCATTGCAGAGTTCGGGCCTAGTCATTAATCGAGAAGCGATGGGAACGACAGAACCTGTGACTGAGGAAGATTCCCTTGAAAACGAATCCTAATGATTCATTGGGTGGGATGGCGGAACGAGCCAAGAACCAATTCATTTATTCTGATAGGTCATGGAACGCCCCTACGAATGAAAGGGATGTTGAAAGAGCAAATATTCGCCCGCGAAAGCCTTACTGGATTGCTAAGTTTTGGGCAATTCAATAAAAATAAATAAAATAAAGGTCAAAATAAATGAAGATTCATTAATTATAAAATGGAATTTATCATTTTATTTTATTCCTACGTGTACGTGACAGATTATATCTCAAAAAATTCCATGATTCATTATTCATTCAATTCAAAATATATACAATATTATTTAATCGTTTCATTCGCGAGGAGCTGGATGAGAAGAAACTCTCATGTCCAGTTCTGCAGTAGAGATGGCATTGAGAAACAACCATCAACTATAACCCCAAAAGAACCAGATTTCGTAAACAACATAGAGGAAGAATGAAGGGAATATCTTATCGAGGCAATCGAATTTGTTTCGGCGGATACGCCCTTCAGGCACTTGAACCCGCTTGGATCACATCTAGACAAATAGAAGCGGGGCGACGAGCCATGGCACGATATGCGCGTCGTGGTGGAAAAATATGGGTACGTATATTTCCAGACAAACCTGTTACAGTAAGGCCTACCGAAACACGTATGGGTTCGGGGAAAGGATCTCCCGAATATTGGGTATCCGTCGTTAAACCGGGTCGAATACTTTATGAAATGGGTGGAGTATCAGAAATTGTAGCCAGAGAAGCTATTTCTATAGCTGCGTCCAAAATGCCTATACGAACTCAATTCGTTATTGCGGGATAGGGATATGGAACGAAAGGAAAGGGGCCTTGTGATGAAAAAACCGCAGTTTTTTTATTTCTGGACAAACAATCTTTCTTCTTTTTTTCTTCGCCCTTTAGTTAGTTAGCATTGAAAGAAAAAAGAGAAAAATAATAAGAATGATATGATTCAACCTCAGACCTATTTAAATGTAGCGGACAACAGCGGGGCTAGAGAATTAATGTGTATTCGAATCATAGGAGCTAGTAATCGCCGATATGCTCATATTGGTGACGTTATTGTTGCTGTAATCAAAGAAGCAGTTCCCAATATGCCTCTACAAAGATCAGAAGTGATCAGAGCTGTAATTGTACGTACATGTAAAGAACTCAAACGTGACAATGGTATGATAATACAATATGATGACAATGCAGCAGTTGTCATTGATCAAGAAGGAAATCCCAAAGGAACTCGAGTTTTTGGTGCGATCGCTCGGGAATTGAGACAGTTGAATTTTACTAAAATAGTCTCATTAGCTCCTGAGGTATTATAAATAGATTCTAAATAAATACTAATAGATGAAAACATAATAAAACATAAAAAAAGGGAGGTTCATAGTAAGATATCTGAACTGAATTAGATTCCATTAATTAGTAGAATGCATTAGTAGATTGTTTCTCACGCATATACCTTTAATAATTCATGAAAAAAAAAAGAGTAGAGCATGCTGATTATATAAAAACCCGGAGGCACCAATAATTATAGTTCATCATGGGTAGGGACACTATTGCCGAAATAATAACTTCTATACGAAATGCTGACATGGATAAAAAAGGAACGGTTCGAATAGCATCTACAAATATCACTGAAAACATTGTTAAAATACTTCTACGCGAAGGCTTTATCGAAAATGTGAGAAAACATCGAGTAAGCAAGAAATATTTCTTGGTTTCAACTCTGCGACATAGAAGGAATAGAAAAGGGCCATATAGAACTGTTTTAAAACGTATCAGCCGACCCGGCCTACGAATCTATTCCAACCATCAACGAATTCCTAGGATTTTAGGAGGAATGGGTATTGTAATTCTTTCGACTTCTCGAGGTATAATGACAGACCGAGAGGCTCGACTAGAAGGAATCGGGGGAGAAATTTTGTTATATATATGGTGATCTTTATGATCTACGAATTGCATCCGTAGGAAAACTTCCTTTTTTTTTTTGAAAAAAGAGGAAGGGTTGTCTAATATCACTCCTACTCCATGAGTTGATAATAAAAGGGGTTACCTGGAATGAAAGAACAAAAATGGATTCATGAAGGTTTAATTACTGAATCACTTTCCAATGGTATGTTTCGGGTTCGTAGTGACTTTTCAACATTCCTCTCGTTCGGATACAATCGGGGGTTCAAAATTTCAAGAGACTTATTTTCTTTTCTTCGAAGGAGTAGATTCCAAATTTTAATAAAATTAAGGAGAAACAA